TTTTTAACTTGATGTTGAGAAATCCACGAGTCTAGAAATTCATTTCCGACAATTGAACCTTCTCAAACTGTTTCTTTTTAAGAACCAAAAATATTTGGGCCAAAACAACAGATGCTAAGAAGAATAAAAGCCCTTGGACACGTAATGGATCTTGAAGTACTATTTCTGCATCTCCCTGACCAAATCCACCCACATTAGGATTACTTGTTAATGGTTGATCAAATTTGATAGACTCACCCTCTGAAACAAGAAGTTCTGGTCCTGGAGGGATAATATCAACCACTTGACGCCCATCTGCTGTATCTACTATGGATATTTCATATCCGCCTTTTTCTTTTCGTATGATTTTGCTTACTATACCCGCTGCTGTAGCATTATAAACTGTATTGTTACTCTTACTTCCGTCGGGGTAAATCTGACCCCTTCCCCTGTTTCCACCTACGTATATAGGATATTTTAAGAAGTGAACATCTTTCTTAGTAGTGGGATCGGGTGAAAGAATAGGAAAAGTGATTTCAATATATTTCTGACCAGGAACAGGCCCTATCACAAGAATATTTTTTTTATCGGGGCGATAGCTCTGAAAAGACAGATTACCCATTTTTTCTTTTATCTCAGGGGAAATACGATCAGGAGGAGCTAATTCAAAACTCTCAGGTAAAATAAGAACAGCCCCCACATTCAAACCCCCCTTTTTACCATTAGCAAGAACTTGTTTCAATTGCATATCATAAGGAATTCGAACAACGGCTTCAAATACAGTATCAGGAAGTACTGCTTGTGGAACTTCAATATCCACGGGCTTATTAGCTAAATGACAATTGGCGCATACAATACGCCCAGTCGCTTCTCGTGGATTTTCATAACCCTGCTGTGCAAAAATGGGATATGCACTTGAAATAGATGCCCGAGTTATAATATATATCATGAGTGATACAGAAACGGATCGAGTAATCTGTTTCTTTATCCAAGAAAAAGTATTTTTAGTTGGCATGGTACACTTAAGGATCCCAAAAATTTCTACAATAAAATGGGTAGATCACTAATATAGTTATCTATCCACAATTATGCTATTATTCTTTAATAGAAAAATATTACTCTAATAATATAGAAAAAATACCTGGGATCAGTACAAATAGAAAGAATAAGTACGATTAAAAAAGTTTTGCTTATGTATAGTAACAAAAATGAGTAGATCATTTGTCATTTGTCAATCATTCATTGAATGATAAATCACTACAAGTGATGGGGATACACGATTTAAATAACGGAAAATCCAATATTTTAAAATTGTATCTAGAATTACTGGAAAGGTGGAAACAAGACCAGATATTATTTGATCGTTATGAACAAATCCAAAATCTTTGTAGACAGAACCAATCATTAGTTCCCACCCATGGGGCGAATGAAATCCGATGCATAAATCAGTTAATAAAAGAATAGAAAAAGCTTTTATTGTATCACTTAAGTTATATATGAATTCTTGTGCCCAAGAGTTAAGAATAACAAGTTCTTGATTACCCAGAATAGAATAACCACTTAGAAAAACAAAACATATTATATTTGTCGAGAAGTGCAAAATCGTATGCATATGATCTTCGTTGTATATCTTGATTAATTGGATCGTTTCTTTGTGGATTCCTATATGAAACTTTTGTAAATGTGTCTCTGAGTATTCCTTAATCATTTCCTCCAAGAGAAGGAGTTCCTCTAATTCTATGAATTTTTCTAGAATATTATTTTCCTGAATATCATTCAAAAAAGGTTCGGATTGTTTAGTATTCCACCAATTAGTAACCCAAGATTCCAAACTTTTATTAAATGAGAAAGAAATCCAACAAGGCAAAAATACTATAGATGTAAGATAGAGGAAAGGATTAAATGTTTTATTTTTTGCCATTTTTTCATTTGTGAATTGTTAATGAACCCACTTTATTCGCCGATTCTATGTGATCCAAAATTTTTATCAAGCATGAGTCTGCTAGGGTATCCATTTTTTTTTTTTGATTTCCTGGTTAGTCCTTGAGTCTAGAAATAAATAATAAAAAAATATTATTTCCAGATATCTAAATTTTAAAACAAGTATTTCCTTTTGAAAAATGCTCGAACAAATCACTTCAAATAATAAAATATTATTCATATTTTGAGACGAAAGAAAAGAATCCTTTTTCTATCAAAATATTTAATATAAAAAAAATTTCACTGACTAGTCATAAGTGCGAAATATAAAAATGGAGTGAATTTTGGAAGAATATTGTAATGATCAAAAGAGAGTGGTAAAACAAGACAGAAAAAAGAAATTACAAAGTTAGAAGATATTCAATTGTTTAGTCATTAAAGAGCACAAAATAAAAAGAAAGTTTGATTGACAAAAAAATGAAAAATTTACAAGATTTATCTGGATGTAAAGTATCAAGTCCAACATTTGTTGGACTTCAAATTAAAACTAAAAAGGAAAGGAAAAATTCTTTATATCAAAATGTTTTGATATATCGTATGACTCTATTAGTTCGGTTTCTTACTAGTTTTGTTACTGAATTGAATTCCATAGATTTCCCTACACATAAAGGGAAAGACCACAAATTTTTTTTTTATGACTATTCCATATGCGTCTGCTTTATATCGAGTGATCATTTTGAATAAATTTCAGTTATAGAGAAAGGAGATTCTTGGTTTTTGTCTCTCCTACTAAGAAAGAATTTATTCTTTAGTTTCTTTTTCAAAATACCTCAATTGGTACACGCAAGAAATAGGCTAATTCAGCAGCTTTTTCTTCAATTTCTCGTGGAGTCAAATTCTCATCAGTACGAGTCAAAGGAATGGCCCCTTGGCCTCTGATTTCCATATAAAGAACCCGACGGGCATAAATACCCTCTTTAACTTCTATTCGGACGGACTGAATATCTTTTATAAGAAATCGGAGGAAAATGCGACGATTTTTTCCAGGAAATCCCCAACGAAAAATAGACACTATTCCTTCTTTTTTATCGAATCGATCATAACCACTACCTACATTCCAGGAAATTGTGCACCACAAATAGGAACTAATAAAAAGACCCGCGATCCCATAGAAACACATTATGAGTCCTTGTGGAAAAAAAATGATTTGTTGAGACGGAAAAAAAGATATCAAATTTCTACCAAGATAACTAGAAGTTCCAGTTAATAAGAATCCTAATGAGCCTAAAAAAACGATAAAAGCCCAGCAGAAATTACTTATTTTTCGAGATCCCACTATAAGTTCTATCCATAGATGTTCTGATCGCCAACTCATACTTTACTTGATTCGATTTCAATTGCATTTTTTTTTGGAATTGAGAGATTTGAATTTACTCTTTTTTGTTGTTTCCGAAATAACTTTCATCAACTAGCACTATTTTGATATGAATCTTTAGAAGTAATTTATCAAATTGGTTAGATCCAAAATAAGAACCGCTATACGATCCTACTATGGATATCAATATATAGAGATATACTTACTTTTCATTTAAGACATCGACGGATCCTGTTACAATTCTATTTTCTTTTCAAATAGCTAGAATGCATTTACTCATATATCATTTTCTATATGTAGAAAAGTTTAAAAAAAGTTATGCTCAGAGAAAGACGCATCTTATACCATATTCCACTAAATGAATATTTGTGTTATGGTACAAGTCTAAGTTTTCAAAAATGAAAAATATATATATTCTTCTATATTCTATATATAGAATATAGATGAGATTTGGCCTTCTCGGATCTAAACAATCTTGTTGTTTTGAATATGAAGAGATAACGAAGCCATTGCAATTGCCGGAAAAACTAGGCCTACTAAAGGCACAAAAACAGAGGGAAAGATGAGAGTTGTCATAGAATGGGTACCTCGATTTACTATTTGTACCTGTTATTATTATATTGTTATAAAACTATCTTATAATAATTATATATAAGAATTCTAGATATAGAATAAAATTCGCAAATGATAGCAAAAAAATTCTATTTTCTATTTATTGGATTTTTATCCAATTATAGAGATTATGGAATCCCCTTTTTCCCATTAATTCATATATATCTAATTTATATAATATCATAAATTCTTAATCTAAATAAAGAGAATTAACAATTCAAAATTTGAATTGTAAATGTCAAATTATTCAAATTAAACTGGATTTAAAATTAATATAGACAAATCTAGATCGAAGTGTCTATCTAAGCGAGTATATAGAATAAATAGTTCAAGGAATGTATAACTAAATAAATGGACTTATTCATCTTTTGACATGAATGATATGTATAATTATTTCTTTTTTATACAATTAAATCTTATGTCAGCAAAAAAAGTCCCATCCTTCGTATTTTTACCTTTGATTCCGATAAACTAACTACTTTATTATTTACTATAAAAAATAAAATTGAACTTAATACTCTACTTCTATTTGTACTTGTTTTGACTTAAAGGAAAGAAAGCGTGGAGCTCAAATAACTCACTCAGAACACTTTTTAAAAGATTCCGTGGTACGATTAAATCGAATAAACCCTTCTGGAATAAATATTCGGCCGCTTGGGAACCTTCAGGTACTGTTTTATTCAATGTTTGCTCAATTACTCGTTTACCCGCAAATGCAATGTAGGCATTGGGTTCAGCAATAATGATATCTCCCAACATACCAAAACTCGCTGTTACCCCACCAGTAGTAGGAGATGTAAGGATTGATACATAAAATAATTTTTTATTTGATTGATAATCATATAAAGCAGAAGATATTTTAGCCATTTGCATCAAGCTCAAACTTCCTTCTTGCATGCGTGCACCTCCGGAAGCACACACTATAATAAGAGGTAGAGCTTTTTTGGTAGCATACTCAATCAAACGGGTAATTTTCTCCCCGACTACGGATCCCATGCTACCCCCCATAAACTCAAAATCCATAACCCCAATTGCTACGGGAATACCATTTAATTGGCCTATCCCTGTTTGAACAGCCTCTGTTAATCCTGTCTTTTTTTGATAAGAATCAATA